TGTAATCCAACACGCAAATCTATCGGTTCTGTCAAGTTAGCTATATGTTGTGTAGTATCAACGATTTCCACATAAGGCGGTAAGATGATATCTTGAGCAATTACACATCCAGGTCCCCTAACACAAATAGACGCGTCACAGGTTCCATATAAATTGCTTCTCAATACAATTTCTTTCAAATTCATTAAAATTTCATGTACTGATTCTTGAATACCTACTATCGTAGAATATTCGTGTGGTATTTTCTCAGATTTTGCGCGTGTAATACATGTTCCTTCTATTTCTCCAAGCAGAGCTCTGCGCATTGCAATTCCTATTGTGTCGGCTTGACCTTTCATAAGCGGAGATAGAATAAAGCGTCCATAAGAAAGACGTTTACTTTCTGTTCTTGATTCAACACACTTCCACTGCAGTGTCCGAGTAGATACTCTTATTTTCTCTCGAACCATAATAGATAATAGATCAGATCGTTGAGTCATTTATTTCTCTTGAAATCCCTTCAATGCTTAGTTTTTTTTACACACGTCTTTTTTTAGGAGGTCGACAGCCATTATGCGGCATAGGGGTTACATCTCGTACGAAACTTAACAGTATGCCGCTTCTACGAATAGCTCGTAATGCTGCATCCCTTCCGAGACCAGGACCCTTGATCATGACTTCTGCTCGTTGCATACCTTGATCTACTACTTTACGAATAGCGTTTCCTGCTGCGGTTTGAGCAGCAAATGGCGTCCCTCTTTTTGCCCCTTTGAACCCGCAAGTGCCAGCGGAGGCCCAAGAAACCACTCGACCTCGTACATCTGTAACAGTCACAATGGTATTGTTAAAACCGGCTTGAACATAAATAAGCCCTTTTGGTATTTTACGTGCACTCTTACGTGAATTAATACGCCTATTCCTATGTGAACCAATTCTTGGGATGGGTTTTGCCATATTTTATTGTCTCATAAATATGAGTCAGAGATATATGGAAATATCCATTTCATGTCAAAACAAATCTTTTCGTTTTTTTATATTATTTATACATCATTTGTACATCGAGTCCGTTAGAAAGTCTCTTTTATTTTTTAGTAGACTTATTATCCTTGTCGTTGTTTATGTTTCGGGTTGGAACAAATTACTATAATTCGTCCCCGCCTACGAATTAGTCGACATTTTTCACAAATTTTACGAACGGAGGCTCTTATTTTCATATTTTTCATTCCTTAATTCCGAATCCATTTCTTGGAAGAAAATAAGTTTCTTGAAATTTTAAATCTCGTATTCCAGAATGTAGAAGTGGAAAAACAACTTAATCGGTTGAATCCTTGTTACGGAGTCTATAAATTATACGTCCTCTGGTTGAATCATAACGGCTTACTTCAATTTTAACTCTATCCCCCGGCAGGATTCGTATAAAACTACGACGTATCCTTCCTGAAACATAACCTATAATCAGATCCTCATTGTCTAAACGAACCCGGAACATGCCGTTAGGAAGTGATTCAATAATGAAACCTTCATGAATCGATTTTTCTTCTTTCATTCCAGGTAAAACCCCTTTAAAGTATCAACTAATGGAGGAGGAGTGATATTAGACAACCCGTCCTTTCTCTTTTTTTCCAAAATAGCAAATTTAGGATCCAATTCATATATCAGAGGGATTACCATATATAACATAAAATTTCTCCGCCAATTCTTTCTAGTCGAGCTTCTCGGTCTGTCATTATACCTCGAGAAGTAGAAAGAATTAGAATCCCCATTCCACCTAAAATTCTAGGAAGTCGTTGATAGTTCGAATAGATTCGTAGACCAGGGCGACTGACCTGTTTTAAATTTAAAAATCTTGTATATGGCCCTTTCCTATTCCTTCTATGTCGTAGAGTTGAAACCAAAAAATATTTGTTTTTTTCCTGATGTTTTCTCACGTTTTCAATAAAACCTTCTCGCAACAGTATTTTAACAAAGGTTTCCGTGATTTTAGTCGATGTTATTCGAACCATTCCCTTTCTATTCATGTCAGCATTTCGTATCGCGGTTATTATATCGGCAATGGTGTCCCTACTCATGATGCACTAAAATTAGCGGTGCTCCGAATTTTGATATAATCAACATGCTTTTCTTAGTTGATTCTTTTTATTTTATTGTGTAAAGTAAAAAGGAAAGGTACATACGTGATACACAATCTACTGTTCGATTTCATTCAAATAGCCTACCATTCTCGTGGTTTATAATACCTCGGGAGCTAATGAAACTATTTTTGTAAAGTTTAATTGTCGCAATTCTCGGGCGATTGCACCAAAAACTCGAGTTCCTTTTGGATTTCCTTTTTGATCAATAATAACCGCAGCATTGTCATCATATCGTATTATCATACCGTTGTCGCGCTTGAGTTCTTTGCGGGTACGCACAATTACAGCTCGGATCACTTCGGACCTTTCTAAAGGCATATTTGGTATTGCTTCTTTTATCACAGCAACAATAATGTCGCCAATATAAGCATATCGACGATTGCTAGCTC